GTAATATGCACCGTGTTGCTTTGGTTTATTCCTTAAGAAGAAAGTTTTATTCTTGCTTTATTCGTTCATTTTTTGTTTGTTCTATATGTAAGTTTTTGCGTGATTTGTTTTGTTAATTCTAAATGGGTTAAGAGTTATTTTAGGTATTTCTCATTAGTTGTTATTGGTTGATCAAGTGTTCTTGTATCTAGCAATGCATTTTAGTTTCGGTTAAATTTTGTGCCAGCAGCCGCGGTTATACCTTGGAGGCATTTGAACGTGTTTGGCATTAAGGATAGTTATATTGTTGATTTGATTGATTTTGTCCGTTATTATTTTTAGGTGAAATTTTTATTGTTTGTGTTTGTCTTTTTTATATTTGGAGGCTATGAAATTTTGTTTTTAAACTAGGATTAGATACCCTATTATTTTGGAATGTTAAGTTTTGTGCCTGAGTAGTATTAGTTATGTTCTTGAAACTTAAAGAATTTGGCGGTATCTCATTCCGTCCAGAGGAATCTGTCTCGTTATCGATAGTCCACGTTGGACCTTACTTGGTTGAATTATGGTTTGTATACCGCCGTTTATTGATTATCTTTTTAGAGGTTATTTTAATTTTCTGGTTTCTTTATTTTGATATATTTCAGGTCAAGGTGCAGCTTGTTTCTAAGTGGAATGATGGATTACATTGTTATTTGTTTTTTGGATTGTTGGTTTTAATATTGGCATGAAATTGGATTTGGTTGTAATTGTTTGTAGATTGTTATTATGATAATTGGTTCTGGGATATGTACACATCGCCCGTCGCTCTCGTTTTATTTTATAATGAGATAAGTCGTAACAAAGTGGTTGTACCGGAAGGTGCAGCTGGATTGATATCAGATCATTTCTGTTAGTTGAGTTTTCATTTACGCTGAATTATTGTGTCGTGCAATTCGACATGATCTGATTTGTTGATTATCTTGTTTTTGGTTTGTGATTAATTAATTGTTTATTAAAGAATTATTTTGTTGTTGTATTTTTTTTGATTTAATTTTTTTACTATAGTATATTTGTACCGTAAGGGGTTGTGATGGTTTAATGTTTTTTTGGAAGCTGATTTTTTTTGTCGTACCTTGTGTATCAGGGTTCATTGAATTTTATTATTTATTTTTATTTCCCGATTTTAAAGGAGTTAATGACTTATATTAGTTACTGTTTCATTAGTATTAATAATAGGTTGTTGGTAGTGAAATGTTATTCGTCTTTAGTGGTTTCTGGTTTTTCAAGAAATGAATTTAATTCATACATCTTATTTAATTTCTGTTGTTGATTTATTTGGGGATTTTTATTTGATGTTAAGATTGAGGGGGATTAGCTCCTTGTTTTAATTCTTATAATAGGTTTATGTTTAATTTAGTTTTGTGGATTTTATGGTGATTTTCTATTTGATTATGTTAAAATTTTATTTATTCTTTTATTTCTTTTTTGTTGTTTAAGTTATTTATTGAAATGTTTTCTTTAGTTTTGTTTTGTATAATAATTATTGTGTAATTAGTAAATTTTTTTTGTTGTTTTGTTTTTACTATAAATGTTGATTGTTTTTGAGGAATTCGGCAAAATTTTTATGTCCGCCTGTTTAACAAAAACATCTTTTCTTGTTAGTTTTTGAAGTATGGCCTGCCCACTGACATTTAGTTGTTGAAGGGCCGCGGTATTTTGACCGTGCAAAGGTAGCATAATCATTAGTTCTTTAATTGTGATCTGGTATGAATGGCTTGACGAGACATAAGCTGTCTTAAGGATATTGTTTATTGAATTTGGTTTTTGAGTTAAAATTCTTAAATGTTTTTATGGGACGAGAAGACCCTATAGAGTTTGACAGTTTTCTTATTTATTTATTGTTTGTTTGGGTTTAGTATTAATTAATAAAATTGTTTTGTTGGGGTGATGGGAGGAAATTATTTAACTCCTCTTTTTTTTGTTTATATTTATTTATATTTTTTTGATCCATTTATTTTGATTATAAGATTAAATTACCTTAGGGATAACAGCGTTATCCTCCTTGAGAGTTCTTATTGGCAGGAGGGGTTGCGACCTCGATGTTGGATTAAGATGAATTTTCGGTGCAGGAGCTGAAATTGATTGGGTCTGTTCGACCTTTAAAATCTTACATGATCTGAGTTCAGACCGGCGTGAGCCAGGTTGGTTTCTATCTATAAAATTGCTTTATATCTTAGTACGAGAGGACCGGGTATTTGAAATAATTTCAGTCATATATTGGTTTTTGTTAATGTGATACTATTTTGGCAGATAAGTGCATTGGATTTAGAATCTATTAATGTAAATTTTTTATTTACAAGTAGTATATGCTTGATCTTTTTTTTCTTGTTGTTGTTTTTTTGTTATTGATGGTTTTTGTTATGGTTGGTGTTGCCTTTCTCACTTTATTAGAGCGTAGGGTTTTAGGGTATGTTCATATTCGTAAGGGTCCAAATAAGGTTGGATTTGTTGGTATTCTTCAACCTTTTAGAGATGCTATTAAGCTGTTTTCTAGGGAACAGTATTTTCCTATTGTTTCTAATTATTTGATTTATTATTTTTCTCCTATTTTTGGTTTTTTTCTTTCTTTATTGGTTTGGTTATTGGTTCCTTATTTAAGTGGGTTTATTTCATTTGAGTTGGGTTTGTTATTTTTTTTGGCTTGTACTAGATTGGGAGTGTATACTATTATGATTGCTGGGTGGTCTTCTAATTCTGGTTATTCTTTATTAGGAGGGCTTCGTGCGTTGGCTCAGACTATTTCTTATGAGGTAAGATTGGCTTTTATTTTACTTTCTTTTGTTGTTCTAGTCTGTAGATATAATTTGGCCTATTTCTATTTTTTTCAGGTTTATTTATGGTTGGTTTTTATTTCTCTTCCTTTGTCTTTTATTTGGTTTATTTCTTGTTTAGCTGAGACTAATCGTACTCCATTTGATTTTGCTGAAGGTGAGTCTGAGCTTGTTTCTGGGTTTAATGTTGAGTATGGTAGTGGTGGGTTTGCTTTAATTTTTTTGGCCGAGTATGCAAGTATTCTTTTTATAAGACTATTGTTTTGTATTATTTTTTTAGGTAGAGATCTTTATTCTTTCTTTTTTTATATTAAGCTTTCTTTTATTTCTTTTTTATTTATTTGGGTTCGTGGAACTATACCTCGGTTCCGTTATGATAAGTTGATGTACTTGGCTTGAAGGAGATTTTTGCCTCTTTCATTGAATTATCTTTTGTTTTTTATTGGCGCTAAGTGTTTCATTTTTTCTTTATTATAGTGTATTAATTTGAGTATATTAAGTTAATAGAAGATTTAAACTTCTTTCATAATGTTTTCAAGACATTAGGCTTTGTCGATAGCTTTTTAACTTAGTTTGTTATTTTGTCTCATAATTTTGTTATCATGGGATTCGCTATATAATATATGAAGTATACTGTTGTTAAGATTTGTCCTGTTAAAACGTATGGGTCTTCTACTGGTCGTGCTCCAATTCATGTTAGGAGAATTACGGTATTTGTTATTGTTCAGAATATAATTTGATTGATTGGGTAGAATTGTGTTCCTCGGAATTTGGATTTGTTTATTGGTATGATGAATAAGATTGCAATTGATATAGCTAGGGCGATTACACCTCCTAGCTTGTTGGGGATTGATCGTAGAATTGCGTATGCAAATAGGAAATATCATTCTGGTTGGATGTGTACTGGTGTTACTAGTGGATTTGCTGGGGTGAAGTTGTCTGGGTCTCTTAGGATGTATGGTTCCTTTAGGGTTAGTACAGTTAATAATATAATAGTTAATGCGAACCCAAAGATGTCTTTTACTGTAAAATATGGGTGGAATGGGATTTTGTCTGTGTTTTTGTTCAATCCTAGCGGGTTATTTGATCCAGTTTGATGTAGGAATAATAAGTGGATTAGCACTATAGCTGCGATTACAAAGGGTATTAGGAAATGTAGGGCGAAGAATCGTGTTAATGTGGCGTTGTCTACTGCGAACCCACCTCATACTCATTGGACTACTTCCTTTCCTACATAGGGGATAGCGGATAGTAGATTTGTGATTACTGTTGCACCTCAAAATGATATTTGTCCTCAGGGTAGTACATATCCTATAAAAGCTGTTGCTATAGTTAAGAATAGGATTACTACCCCAATAGATCATGTGTGTACGAAGTTATATGATCCGTAATATATATTTCGTCCTGTGTGTAGATAAATGCATACAAAGAATAAGGAGGCTCCATTAGCGTGGATTGTTCGTAGTAGTCAGCCATAATTTACGTCTCGACAAATGTGTCTTACGCTTCTGAATGCGGTATCGATGTTTGGGCAGTAATGTATAGCTAGGAATAATCCAGTTACGATTTGTGCTACTAGGCAAATTCCTAAGAGTGATCCAAAATTTCATCAGCCTCTAATTGTTGATGGTGTTGGTAAGTCTACTAAAGCATCATTTGCAATTTTGAATAAAGGATGTTTATTTCGTGTGGGTTTATTCATTATCTTGTGTGTCGTAAAGGTCCCTTGGATACATTAATGATGTTTACTACTACAATTAGTGTTAGTAGTATATAAATAACCAATATTGTTGTTATTGTTCCTATTATTTGATTATATATAACGGTTGTAGTGGTTGTGATTTCATTTTCTATTATTGTACTGTGTATATTTATTTCTTTATTGTTTGTTACTGTTGGTATAATATATATTAGGAGGGGTAGTATAATTGAGGATCTTATTAATATTTTGTTTGATGGTGAGAATATTTCGTTTGATGCTAATCTTGTTATGTATATAAATAGTACTAATATTCCTCCGATTATGATTATAAATAAGATGTATGAAAATCAGAAGCTTCTATATATTGTTCCTCTAATTAAACATACTATAATTGTTTGTATTAATAATATTAACCCCATAGCTATAGGGTGTTTTATTTGTGTGAATATTAGTCTTGTTATTGTTCTTATTGATATAAATAGTTTTGTTATATCAGGGGGTATTTTATTTAAAATATTAGTTTTGGGGATTAATGAAATGGTGTTTAATACCTTTCCTCTGAAGTTTTAAAAGGTTTTCCTTATTTTTGATTTACAAGACCAATATTTTTATTAAATTATTAAAACTTACTTTGATTAATGCCAATGTGATTATATTTTTTTGTTTCTTATTTTTGTGGTATTTGGGCTTTCTCTTCTAGTCGGAAGCATTTGTTGATTACTTTGTTGAGATTGGAATTTGTTGTGTTGGTTCTTTATTTTTCTATTTATTTTTATTTATGTAGGTTTAATTATAGCCTTTTTTTTGTTGTTTATTTTTTGGTTTTTTCTGTTTGTGAAGGATCACTGGGTTTATCTATTTTGGTTTCTATAATTCGTAGTCATGGTAATGATTATTTTCAATCTTATAGTGTTCTTCAATGTTAAAGTTTCTTTGTTTTTTGATTTTTTTGATCCCTTTGTGTTTTATTTATGAGGCTTGGTGATTAATTTGTTGTATGGTGTTTTTTATTTCTTTTATTTATCTATTTTTCTTTCCTTATTTTTTTTGTTGAGGGGGATTAGGTTATATTTTTGGCTGTGATTTAATTTCTTATGGACTTATTTTGCTTAGTTTATGAATTTGTGTTCTTATGATTTTGGCCAGAGAGTCTATTTTTCGTTTAAACTATTTCTCTGGCTTTTTTTTGTTTGTTGTTATTGCTCTTACTGTTTTTTTGTATTGCACTTTTAGAAGTATTAGTTTATTATCTTTTTACATTTTTTTTGAGAGTAGATTAATTCCTACTTTGTTTTTGATTTTGGGATGGGGGTATCAACCTGAGCGAGTTCAAGCTGGTATTTATTTATTGTTTTATACTTTGTTGGCCTCTCTTCCCTTATTGGTTGGTATTCTATTTATTTATAATTCTTTGGGCTCTTTGTGTTTATTTTTATTGAGTGGGAATAGATGTCTGGTTAGTGATTTATTTTATATTTGTATGGTGTTTGCCTTTTTAGTTAAAATGCCTATATTTATAGTTCATTTATGGCTTCCTAGGGCCCACGTTGAGGCTCCTGTGTCTGGGTCTATGATTTTGGCCGGTGTTTTATTGAAGTTGGGGGGTTACGGTCTTCTTCGTGTTTTTCCTGTATTGTTTAAATTTGGATTTAAGTTTGGTGTTGTTTGGATTGCTTTAAGATTGGTTGGGGGTTTATTTGTTAGTTTATTTTGTATACGACAGACTGATTTAAAGTCATTAATTGCTTACTCCTCTGTAGCTCATATAAGTATAGTTATTGGGGGTATTATAACTTTAAATTATTGAGGAGTTTGTAGATCTTTTGCTTTAATAGTAGCTCATGGCTTATGTTCTTCCGGGCTTTTTTGTCTTTCTAATATTTCTTATGAGCGGTTTGGTAGACGGAGACTTTTAGTTAATAAAGGTTTAATTAATTTAATACCTAGAATGTCTATATGATGATTTTTATTAAGTTCTTGTAATATAGCAGCTCCTCCTTCTTTAAATCTTTTAGGGGAGATTGGATTATTGAGTAGTTTAGTTTCTTGATCTTGATGTCTTATGTTTGTTTTGATTTTTTTATCCTTTTTTAGTGCTGCTTATACCCTTTATTTATATTCTTATAGTCAGCATGGTTCTGTTTATTCTGGGGTTTATTCTTGTTCTTTGGGCTATGTTCGTGAGTTCTTGTTGTTGTTTTTACACTGATTTCCGTTGAATTTGATTATTTTGAGGGCGGATGTTTCTGTCTTTTGAGTTTAATTAAATCTAAATAGTTTAAAAGGAAAATATTGGTTTGTGGTGCCGATGATATATAGTTATATTTTAGATTTATGTTTATGTCTATTTGTTTTGTTAGATTTGTTTTTCTGTTTGTGTTGGGTTTGGTTAGTTGTGTTTTGGGTTCATATTTTATTATAAGTGATTTAGTTTATTTTATTGATTGAAATATTATTACGTTAAATGGTAGATCTATTATTATAACTTTTTTATTTGATTGGATGTCTTTATTGTTTATGGGGTTTGTATTTATCATTTCTTCTTTAGTTATTCTTTATAGAGATGATTACATGTTTGGTGATTTAAATATTGTTCGTTTTATTTTGTTGGTGTTGATGTTTGTTGTTTCTATAATATTTTTAATTATTAGTCCTAATATTATTAGTATTTTGTTAGGTTGGGATGGCTTAGGTTTGGTTTCTTATTTGTTAGTAATTTATTATCAGAATGTGAAGTCTTATGGTGCTGGTATGTTAACTGTTTTATCTAATCGTATTGGGGATGTTGCTTTGTTGATGGCTATTGCTTGAATAATTAATTTTGGTAGTTGAAATTTTATTTATTATTTAGAGTTTCTATCAAATTCTTTTGAAATGGAGTTGATTTCTTTTCTTGTTGTGTTAGCTGCTATAACTAAGAGTGCCCAGATTCCCTTTTCTTCTTGATTGCCAGCGGCAATAGCTGCTCCTACCCCTGTATCTGCCTTGGTTCATTCTTCTACGTTGGTTACTGCAGGTGTTTACCTTCTTATTCGTTTTAGCCCTTCTTTTGGTTATTGATTGAATGTTTTCTTATTATTGGTTTCTGGGCTTACTATATTTATAGCGGGTCTTGGGGCTAATTTTGAGTTTGATTTAAAGAGGATTATTGCTTTATCTACTCTTAGACAGTTAGGACTTATGATTATGACTATTTCTATTGGTCTATCTGGTTTGGCCTTTTTTCATTTGTTGACTCATGCATTGTTTAAGGCTTTATTGTTTATGTGTGCTGGGGGAGTTATTCATTCTATGGGTGATTCTCAGGATATTCGTTTTATGGGTAGCATATCTATTTATATACCATTTACTTCTTCTAGTTTAATAGTCTCTAATTTTGCCCTTTGTGGCATACCGTTTTTGGCGGGGTTTTATTCTAGGGATTTTATTTTGGAGATATTTTCTATGAGATACATTAATATATTTGGCTTTATTTTGTTGTTTGTTTCTACTGGTTTAACAGTTTGTTATTCTTTCCGTTTATTTTATTTTGTTTTGTGTGGTGATTTTAATTTTGTTCCTACTTATTCTATAGTTGACACAAATTATAATATAATAGTTGGTATAGTTGGCTTATTAGTTATGTCTATTTTTGGTGGGAGATCTCTTATATGATTAATTTGTCCTACTCCTTCTATAATTTGTTTGCCTTATTATTTAAAGTTTCTCACTTTGTTTGTTGTGTTTTTAGGTGGGTGATTAGGTTATGAAATTGCTGGGGCTTCTTTTGGTGATAAATTATTCTCTATACATTTATATGGTGTTTCTTCTTTTTCAGGTTCTATATGATTTATGCCTTTCTTTTCTACTTATGGTGTTTCTTTTGGTCCTTTGGGATTGGGATATAGGGCAACAAAGGTGTTTGATTCTGGTTGAATGGAGTATTTTGGTGGACAAGGTATATATTTAGTTCTTTTTAATTTAGGTAAGGTTAATCAATGATTTCAGTACAATAATTTGAAGGTATTTTTAGGATTTTTTGTTATGTGAGTTGTTATTCTGCTGTTCGTTCTTGTTTTTTACTTGAATAGCTTATTTAGAGCGCGACGCTGAAGATGTCGATGAGGTATTTATTGCCTTTAAGTGTATATTTATAAAAGAGCTTCTTTGTCTTTACAGTGAAAATGTAATGTTTATTCTAAACTATATAAATATAGAAGTGTAAACGGATTTTAACCGCTATAGTGATAAGTTAGCAGCATTCACTTTTTCTGTCACTTCCTTAACAGGAATCTTTCGTTCACTTTTATTATTAACAATAATATACCTCTTTTTTGGTTTCAGTTAAATATAAATAAAGCGAGGATAACTAATAGTTATCTATGATCAGGTCGAAACTGATTGCAATGTTTGCTTCTTGCTTTGTTGGTTTATGATGAGGCTAACTACTTAAGTAGTACTTTTTGAATGCAACCCAAATGTTATTATTAACTATATCCCCTAATTTCTTCATTCTAAAGATCCTTGATTTCATTCGTGGTATAAACCAATGATAAGGATTAGTAGGAACATTGATCTGATAAATATTCATGATTTTATGTTTGATGTTATTATAGTGATTGGTATGGGTAGTAATAGTGCAATTTCTACATCGAAAATTATGAAGATTACGGCAATTAGGAAGAATCGTGATGAGAATGGCAGTCGTGCTGAATTTTTAGGGTCAAATCCACACTCAAATGGGGATCTTTTTTCTCGGTCTTCATTAATTTTTTTTGAGATTAAGGTTGCTAGAACTATAATGGTTGCTGATAGGATGAGGGTTACTATAGATGCCGTTGTAACTATTATTATTATTTATCTTGTTTTCACAAATTTCTTGATTGGAAGTCAAGTATACTTATTTCTTGTATTAGATAAATATTGTTTTATCTTCCTCATCAGTAGATTGAGATGTATAGGAATAATCAAACTACGTCTACGAAGTGTCAGTATCATGCTGCTGCTTCAAATCCGAAGTGATGATTTGATGAGAAGTGTAATGTTGTGTGGCGAAGGAGGCAAGTAGTTAAAAATGTTGTTCCAATGATTACATGTAGTCCGTGGAACCCTGTTGCAACAAAGAATGTTGATCCATAAGCTGAGTCTGCAATTGTGAATGGGGCTTCAATGTATTCATATGCTTGAAGTGCGGTGAAATACAACCCTAGGAGAACTGTAAAGAATAATCCTTGTGTTGCTTGAGTAGTATTATTTTCTAATAAGCCGTGATGTGCTCATGTTACAGTTACTCCTGATGCTAGTAGAATTGCCGTATTTAGTAATGGTACTTGTAGGGGGTTAAATGGTTGGATTCCTGTAGGGGGTCAGGTTGATCCTAACTCGATTGTGGGCGATAAGCTTGTATGGAAGAATGCTCAGAAGAATGATACGAAGAATAAAACTTCTGATACAATGAATAAGATTATTCCTCATCGTAGGCCCGTAGTTACTATTTTTGTATGCAGGCCTTGGTATGTTCCTTCTCGAGTTACGTCTCGTCATCATTGGATTATAGTTAATACGGTGATAATCGCTCCAATTCCTAGTAGTCTGTCGTCGTATTGATGGAATCATTTGATTAGTCCTATTAGGGTTACTATTGCTCCGATAGCTCCTGTAAGGGGTCACGGTCTTTTGTTTACTATATGGAATGGGTGGTTTTCGTGTATTGACATTAATTGACTTCTCTAGAATATAAGGTTCTTAGGATTGCAAATACATATGATTGAATGATTGCTACTGCCCCTTCTAGAATTAATAAGAGGATTTGTGCAATAATTAATACAGTTAATAATGTGTGTCTTATGGATGGTCCATTATTTCCTAGTAGAGTTAACAGTAGATGTCCTGCAATTATATTTGCGGTTAATCGTACAGCTAATGTTCCTGGTCGAATTAAATTTCTAATTGTTTCGATGACAACTATGAATGGTATTAATATAGTTGGTGTACCTTGTGGTACTAAATGTTCAAATATGTGGTTGGTATTTTTAATTCACCCAAATAATATAAATCTTATTCATATTGGTAGAGCAAGAGTTAGTGTGAGTGTTAAATGTCTTGTTCTGGTGAAGATATATGGGAATAATCCTAAGAAATTATTTATTAGAATTATTATGAATAGTGATGTTAGGATGAATGAGTTTCCTTTGTTTATGTTTCCCTTACTTAGGATTGTTTTTATTTCTTGGTGTAGTTTATTTATTAGTAAGGTTACCATTATACTATTTCGTGAAGGCACTAATCAAATACTTGTTGGGATTAGTAGTAGGCCAATAAGGGTTCTTGTTCAGTTTAATGGCAGGCCATTGATATTTGTCGTGGGGTCAAAGATTGAGAATAAATTTCTTATCACTTTCAATTTGTTTTATGAGTGTTAATATGTTTTTTTGTTCTTGTTTGTTTACTTGGTGATTGGGAGAAATAATTTATGATATTAAATATTAGGAATGTTATTAAAAATGTAATATATAGTAATGCTCATTCTATGGGTATTATTTGAGGTATAAAAGGATATCTTTTTGATTATTTCAGTTTGACATTCTGATGTTATGTAATTAACTAATCCTTTATCATCAGAGATATTTGCTAATATATCATGAGCTGGTTTAAGAGACCATTACTTGCTTTCAGTCATCTGATGATTCTCTTATCTTTGATACTCAGTTGATAAATTGATTTGTTGATACACTTTCAATCACGATAGGTATAAATCTATGGTTTGCTCCACAGATTTCTGAACATTGTCCATATAGGAGACCTGGTCGGTTAATTGAGAATCTCATTTGATTGAGTCGTCCTGGTGTGGCATCTGTTTTTACTCCCAATCTTGGTACTGTTCATGAGTGTAATACATCTGCTGCTGTCACGATTATTCGGATTGGTGAATTTATTGGTAATACTACTCGGTTGTCTGTATCTAATAGTCGGAATACATCAATTTGTTGATCTTCTTGTTGTACTATATATGAATCAAATTCTAGCTTTGTAAAATCTGAATATTCATAACTTCAGTATCATTGGTGTCCAACCGTTTTTAATGTTATTACTGGGTTGTGGATTTCGTCTATTAGATATAGTAGTCGTAGAGATGGGATTGCGATAAATACTAGGATGATTGCAGGAGCAATTGTTCATAGGGTTTCAATTATTTGTCCTTCTAGAATGAATCGTCTGGTTTGTTTATTTTGGATAATTCTAATTATTGTGTAAAATACTGCAGTAATAATCATTAGTATGATTATTAATGCATGATCATGGAAGAAGATTAATTGTTCTATGACGGGCGATGCTCTGTCTTGTAGTGTTAAGTTTAATCATGTTGTCATTATATTCTAATGAAAGTTTTAAACTTTATTTATGGAGCTTAAATCCAATGCACTTATCTGCCACGTTAGATGTTAAGGTGGTTGGGGAATAGATCTAATTAGTTAGGGAGATGGATGGTAATTCTGAGTATCTGTGTTCTGCAGGAGGGAAATTTTGTAGTCATTCTACTGAATTTCTTGTGTGTGTAGGGAATAAAATTGGTCGATTTGATGTAATTCTTTCTCATATAGTGAATAGAAATATTATTACTCTTACGAATGAAATAGTTGATCCTATTGATGAGATAATATTTCATGTGGTGTAAGCATCTGGGTAATCTGAGTATCGTCGAGGTATACCAGCTAGTCCTAGGAAGTGTTGAGGGAAGAATGTTAGGTTTACACCTACAAATATAACTGCGAATTGAGCCTTTAATCATTTTGGGTTTATTGTAAGTCCAGTGAATAAGGGGAATCATTGTACGAACCCTCCTATAATTGCAAACACTGCACCCATTGATAGGACGTAATGGAAGTGTGCTACTACGTAGTAAGTGTCATGTAGTACAATATCAATTGATGAGTTTGCTAATACTACTCCTGTAAGCCCTCCTATTGTGAATAGGAATACAAATCCTAATGCTCATAAGCAGGCTGCTCTATATGTTATTCGGGTTCCATATATTGTTGCGAGTCATCTGAAGATTTTGATTCCTGTTGGTACAGCAATGATTATTGTTGCTGATGTAAAGTATGCTCGTGTATCAACATCTATCCCTACAGTGAATATGTGATGAGCTCATACTACAAATCCTAACAACCCAATTGCTAGTATAGCAAAGATCATCCCTAGGTTCCCAAAGGCTTCCTTTTTACCTCTTTCGTGGCAAATGATATGTGAAATTATACCAAATCCTGGTAGGATGAGAATATATACTTCAGGGTGCCCAAAGAATCAAAATAAATGTTGATATAAAATTGGATCTCCCCCTCCTGCAGGATCAAAAAATGATGTATTTAAGTTTCGGTCTGTTAATAGTATAGTAATTGCTCCTGCTAATACTGGTAAAGATAGCAGTAGCAATAAGGCAGTAATTGCAATTGATCATACAAAAAGTGGAATCCGTTCAGGTTTCATACTTTTTGGCTTTATATTAATTGTAGTTGTGATGAAGTTTACTGCTCCTAGGATTGATGATACTCCAGCTAAATGTAACGAGAAGATGGCTAGGTCTACAGATGCTCCGGCATGGGCAATTCCGCTTGCAAGAGGGGGATAAACAGTTCATCCTGTTCCTACTCCGCTTTCTACTGTTCTACTAGTGAGTAGAAGGGTTAAGGATGGTGGGAGCAATCAGAATCTCATGTTATTTATTCGTGGAAATGCTATATCTGGTGCCCCTAGTATTAGAGGTACTAATCAGTTTCCGAATCCACCAATTATAATTGGTATAACTATGAAGAAAATTATAACAAAGGCGTGGGCTGTAACAATGACGTTGTAGATTTGATCGTCTCCAATTAAGGACCCTGGTTGTCCTAATTCCGTTCGAATAAGTATTCTTAGAGAAGTTCCTACTATTCCTGATCAAGCTCCAAATACAAAATATAAGGTTCCAATATCTTTGTGATTAGTTGAGAAGAATCATCGGGTGAAGATTAGTGGGGTGGCTGAGATCAATAAGTAGGCGATAGGCTGTAAATCTATTTAGGAGCATTTACGTGGCTCTTCCACTATAATTTTAAGCCTTGTATTCATTTTGTGATTACAGAATGCAATTCTGTAGGGGTGAGTTAAATACTTACCAAGGCCTAAAGGAAGCCCCTTATTTATAGCTTTGAAGGTTATTAGTTTGCTTTTTAACTTAAGGCCTTCATTTAATTGATGTTAGTGATGATAGCACATATTACTATACCTGTTATGGAAATTGATGATAGGATTACTGCTGTTGTATTTTTTATTATTTCATTTTTGTTTGATTTCAGGTTTCACTTTGGCTCTGTGTTTAAAATTATAAATCTTGAGTATGAGATTTTTAGGTAGTAGTATAAAGTGATTAATGATGTTACTACCACAATTGTTGCTAATGGGGTCATGTTGTTTATAATCATAGATTGGATGACAATTCATTTGGGTAGGAATCCTAGGAAGGGAGGCAACCCTCCTAAAGAGAGTAGTGAAGTAAATATTATAAATTTTATTAATGTGGTTTCTTTATTTGTTAATATAGTTTGATTAATAAATGATGTTCCGGATAGTTTAATAGCTGATACTACTGTTAGAGTTAGTGTTGAGTAGATTACAAAATATATTATCCAAAGATTTTCACTTGTGGTTAGTGCTACTAATATTCATCCTGTGTGATTAATAGACGAATAGGTTAGGATTTTTCGCATTGAGGTTTGATTTAATCCTCCAATTGAACCTACAATTGTTGATAGTAGGACGATACTTAATGTGAAGGCATTGATTTCAATCAGGTATGATATTAATATCAATGGGGCTGCTTTTTGCACTGTTATTAGTAGTGCACAGTTTTCTCATCTTAATCCCTCTATTACTCCTGGGAATCATCAGTGAAGGGGGGCTGCTCCACTTTTTAACAGGAGGGGGGTACAAATGATTATAGATGTATAGTTTCTTATTTCGAATGTAAATAAATCTTCTGTCAGTGCTTTTATTACCACTATGAAGAGTAGCGTTGCTGAGGCCAATACTTGTACAATAAAGTATTTTAGTGAGGCTTCTGTATTGTACATATTTTTGACATTAGATATTAGAGGGATAAATGATATTAAATTAATTTCCAGACCTATTCAGGCTCCCAACCATGAGTTGGAGGATACAGATACCAGTACCCCTCCTACTAAGGTGATTAGTAAAAGAATTTTGGTTGAGTTTCTGGGCATTAGAGAAGAGAGGTTTACTCTATTTATGGGGTATGAACCCATTAGCTTGGGCTTTAGCTTACTTTTCTATAGTGATTTTTATTGTTACATCTTGGTGTATGGTGCACGTTGGCTTTTGATGCTTGATGGTGATAGTTTGATTCTGTTAGATGTAATGAAGGTAGTTTTGGCTACATGTTTTATCCTATCACGATAGTCCTTTATTCAGGCTCATCATT